AAGTTTGGATCGAAGGATTCCTTTATCAACACAAGGTAGTGAACTCCATTTGTTAGAACAGCTTCCATTGAGTCTCTGCACCTATCCCTTTTTTCTCGCTTTCTAAACTCTGGTTTGTTCGCGTAAACCAGGATTTGGCTCAGGATTGCCCATTGTTAATTCCAGGGTTTCTCTGAATTTGAAAGTTATCACTTAGTAGGTTTCCATACCAAGGCTCAATCCAATTAAGTCCGTAGCGTCTACCGATTCCGCCATATCCCCCTTTTTGCTTTGAGATTAGGATCTCATTATTATATCTTTACACTTTTTCTTATGCCGAAACTTTGGAATTCATTACATATAGATACTTTTTTTATTTCTTTGGTATCTTCTTTCATTTTTTTTTAGCCCAATCCATTTTGATTTAGTCTAATCAACAAAGATTCTATCATTTTTGTATTTGCAATTCAATATGGTTATATATTACATAACATATATATGTATATGTTATTACTTTTATCATCTTTGTCTTAAATTTAAAAAAATAGTCGAACGGTCAATTATCTTTTTTTTTTACTTCCATGAAAAGAAATTTATTATTTTTTTTTGAAACTTAGAATTCTACAATGTGCAGCGGAAAAAGATTATAAGTCTACTTCGTAGATTTTATATTCTAATAATTTAATTCTAAAAAATTATATTCGAAATGAATATTCGAATATTAATTTGAATAATTCTATATTATTAGAAATAAAAAATAAAAATAAAAGTATAAAATAATAATAATAGCGTGAGGTTATAACAAAAAAACAATAATTTCAAATCAGATATCATTTAACTAAAAAAAAAAAAAGATTTCTGATCTAATTAAGAGTTTCTTATTTATAAACTAATGAAATCAAAATTATAAAGTCGATATATTGCTATATTCTATTAATTAAGGTTATGTTTTATTTATTTAATGATAGTCACTATTTATTTGAGCTATATTTTGTTCTAGAATATATAGAATATGATTAATTAATTCTAAATAGATAAGGAAAAAAATGAATAGAATAGTTAATTGATACGATCTAGTAGTTTAGTGAATTTGTATGCACGTGCTATTTTATTTGAGCCCGCTTAGCTCAGAGGTTAGAGCATCGCATTTGTAATGCGATGGTCATCGGTTCGATTCCGATAGCCGGCTTTTCCATATTTTTTCGTTTTTTACATGATTTTTAATGTACTTTCAAAATAAAAGAAGATTGAAAAGACTTATTTCACCTTTTCCCAGAGTTACCACTCCATTTATATTATGTCATATAAACTTCCATATAGGAATATATATTGGGTAAAAGGATTAGACCTTTGCAAAATAAATCAAGAAAATAAAGGAAAATTTATATGATTTATTTTATTTATTTGATTTATATATATTGTATATACAATAAAAAAATCTGTATATGTATATTGAGAAGAATATATCTTCTTACTCTTTGTATTCCAATAGTTTATTGGAGTGGATTTCACGTCATTTATCATTATCATTTAGTTCAGTTTTAATTTTGTTTAGTTTTGTACAATTTCAATAAAAAAAGGAGTCTTTATGTCACGTTACCGAGGGCCTCGTTTTAAAAAAATACGCCGTCTGGGGGCTTTACCGGGACTAACTAGTAAAAGGCCTAGGGCAGGAAGCGATCTTAGAAACCAATCGCGATCCGGAAAAAAATCTCAATATCGTATTCGTTTAGAAGAAAAACAAAAATTGCGTTTTCATTATGGTCTTACAGAACGCCAATTACTTAAATATGTTCGTATCGCCGGAAAAGCCAAGGGGTCAACAGGTCAGGTTTTACTACAATTACTTGAAATGCGTTTGGATAACATCCTTTTTCGATTGGGTATAGCTTTGACTATTCCTCAAGCACGCCAATTAGTTAACCATGGACATATTTTAGTTAATGGTCATATAGTTGATATACCAAGTTATCGCTGCAAACCCCGAGATATTATTACAGTGAAGGATGAACAAAACTCTAGAACTTTGGTTCAAAATCTTCTTGATTCATCTGCCCCCGAGGAATTGCCAAACCATCTGACTCTTCACACATTCCAATATGAAGGGTTAGTCAATCAAATAATAGATAGGAAATGTGTCGGTTTGAAAATAAATGAATTGCTTGTCGTAGAATATTACTCTCGACAGACTTAATAAACCTAACTTAAGTAAAAAAAACTAAAAACAAGAGTTCGGATAACTCCCCTTCGCCCTCCTTTTTGATTAAAAATAAAAAGGCACAAGGTAAGGGATTTTGTCGGGGAATCTTTTTCCTATTCATGTATCTATAGATTGGTAGGGAGATTTGGATCCCTTGTTTGCTCTTCCCAGCATATTCCATATCAAAGAAATTAGGAAATAGAGAATCTATTTAAAAATCAAAACAAGGTAGATTTTATATCTATTCTTTTTTATTTGATTTGATTTGATTTGATACATTATGGTCAATCACGTAAGATTGGTGAATTAGTTGAAAGTACGGAAAGAGAGGGATTCGAACCCTCGGTAAACAAAAGCCTACATAACAGTTCCAATGTTACGCCTTCAACCACTCGGCCATCTCTCCGACACCAGGATTATGACTGAGTACCTGGGTGAATAGCGAGTTATTCATCGTTTTTTAGATTATGGTTAATAGATACCTTTTTTGACCGGAAAAAATTGTAAGTAGATAGAATATTTTTTTATTTTAATGAGTCCGCTTTTATGTTAGTTCGTACTATACAATTCCTTTGTTTGTGAGAAAATTTTCTCACAAAAGAAAAAGAAAAGGTAAAGGAAATCAAAAGAGTTATAGAATGGATTTTTACCTATGCCAAGATCGCGTATAAATGGAAATTTTATTGATAAAACCTTTACAATTGTAGCCGATATCTTATTACGAGTCATTCCGACAACTTCCGGAGAAAAGGAGGCATTTACTTATTACAGAGATGGTGCGATTTGATTATCATTATTTTTTTTCTCGCCGATTTGGAATAGAAAGAAAAACGAGTATTGAAAAAAAATCTACGCTTTTGAAGGTGAAGTTTATAATATAAAAAAAGCAATCCCTTCTGTCATGTATCCACGATTAATGCAGCCTTAGATGCTTCAATTGTGAATTCTAGTATTGAGCAAAAGGTTTTTACCTATGGTTCCCGTATTACAGATCAATCCTACTACACTAATACAATATACGAATAGGAGGCATAGGGAAGAAGCACTACGCCGAGAAATCAACAACACGAAAACTTTCTTCAAAATGATTCCTTTTCTTTCTTCTTCTTCTTTGGGATTGGGACTAATTAAAATGGTTGGAACAATAAACATCCATCTCGTTCGTACTTTGGATACCCGTATAACCATTGAAGACTGTTGAAGTGGCTAATTCCTGTAAATTTAGGGGCGTTGAGAACAAAGAAATTTTTAGAGTTTACTTTTTTATTTTTATCTAGCATGAACCCACTTGGTAGTAAGAAAAGATCTTTTGCAAGAAGGTTGGCTAGGGATTTCTTGTAAAAACATTAGCCCCGCTTAGTTCATAATGACATCAAATTTTTCCATATATTATTTTCATTATGCACCTAAAGGAGGAGCCGTATGAGATGAAAATCTCACATACGGTTCTGAAACGGAGAATTCGTTAAAGCGAATGACGACCGTAACGGATGTCGGCTCAATCTGAAGGAAATTATGCGGAAGCATTACAGAATTATTATGAAGCTATGCGCCTAGAAATTGACCCCTATGATCGAAGTTATATACTCTATAATATAGGCCTTATCCACACAAGTAATGGGGAACATACCAAAGCTTTAGAATATTATTTTCGGGCATTAGAACGAAACCCCTTTTTACCGCAAGCTTTTAATAATATGGCTGTGATCTGTCATTACGTGCGACTATCTCCACTATAGAAAAAAAAGAACGAACAGCTAGTCAATTAAATACTAGAAACACAAAAAAGGGCTTTCTACATAAGCATCGTACAAAACGATTTTTTATCAGCTGTAGCAAATAAATAAACTTCATAGATCAAATATGAAGTGAAGACTGGATATGCCTAAATACTTTCTTTCTATGGATAATAAAAGATTTAATTGATAGAGGAAGCACCGTAAAGATCAATTGGAAAGGTTTTGGACCGATACAACAAGAGCTGTTTATTTATATCATAATATGAGATAAATCTTCGGAATCTACTTATGTAATAGAGTAGATCCCCTAAGGTATTGAGCAGCGGTGTAGCATCAGATCCTAAAGACAGTAAGTCTTTTTATTTTTTATGAAGTATGAAAAAAGTCTTTTTCAAAGATTCTATATAAATTTTAATATGAAAGCGGGATAGTTACCTTTCAGAAAATTTTAATATCTAAAAACAGTGGACATGCCCTTTTTTCTGAAGGTAGGAGAAAAGATAAAACTTTAATTTTGATTTAATTAATATATTAATTAAATCAAAATTAAAGTTTGAAACTCATGTAATTACTCTCTTTTGTTTAATACAAGAAAAACCGAATATCTATAAGAAATCTCATTCAATCAGACATTCAATTAGATATTTAGATATAAAGTTAAAGTTAAAGTAGGTTAGTTAAAGTTAAAAAACCGGTATACCAAAACAAAAGAGTTGGTTGTCGAGCCGTATGAGGTAGGAAACTCTCAAGTACGGTTCTCAGGGAGGGAATTGACCCGCCTATTCCGACCGTGGAGAACAGGCCATTCAACAAGGAGATTCTGAAATGGCGGAGGCTTGGTTCGCCCAAGCCGCTGAGTATTGGAAACAGGCTATAACGCTTACTCCCGGTAATTATATTGAAGCACAGAATTGGTTGACCATCACGAGGCGCTTCGAATAAGAACTTTCCATTTGTTTCTTTTTTTCTATATATATCTTTATTTGTTTTTACAATTAATCTTTTTTTAGTTTCTTGACCCTCTCGGTCAAATAAAACGGATCCTTTTTTATATCAGAAGAACCAATCAAAGAAAAAATTTT